TCCTATATGTACAAATAAAAATCGGGCGTATCCTTACCCGGAGTAGAGCATAAACCTAAAAAGATTAACAGGGCCCATTCAGGAACAAGAAAACGACATTGTGATTTGGATTAGATCTCGATGAAACAATATATCAATAAGAAGTTAATTCGATAAGTTTAGTGACTTCTTTTTTTTTTCTTTTCTATTATTTTTCTATTACAAGAATACAAGAATATTATACGAAAAGGAGCAAAAACCTGTCTTTTTTTAAAAATCGAAGAAAAGTCCTTTCGTTAGAAGTCAGAAAGAGCCTTCTACGAATATAAAAAAAGAAAGAGGATTGGAATCTGCACATTGATTCTTTTTTTTTTTGCAATTTTTTGTTGAACCGTATGCACCAAAAGGCGCCTGTACGGTTCGTAAGGGATAGAATTTTACCCTAATCAACCGACTTTATCGAGAAAGATTACTTTTTTTAGGACAAGAGGTTGATAGCGAGATCTCGAACCAACTTATTGGTCTTATGGTATATCTCAGTATAGAGAATGATACCAAAGATCTCTATTTGTTTATAAACTCTCCCGGCGGATGGGTTATCCCTGGAGTGGCTATTTATGATACAATGCAATTTGTGCGACCAGATGTACAGACAATATGCATGGGATTAGCCGCTTCAATGGGATCTTTTATCTTGGCCGGAGGAGAAATTACCAAACGTCTAGCATTCCCTCACGCTCGGCGCCAATGAGGTTTTTATTTGAGAGAAAAAAATAAGACTATGCCTTCGCCATATGAATATTAAGTAATAATAGCATGGCACTTTGAATTCGATATCAAAATAAAAAAATTTTTATTGTTTTTTCAAAACATTTGATTATGTATCGAGAGAGTAGTATGAGATAAAAGGTATTTCCTGTTTTTTATATTGGAGATTCCAGTTAAGCGTCACAAACTTTTTTATTTTCACACCGGGGGCTTAGTTGTATTCTGAAAGAGTTCGAAAATAAAAAAAAAAAAGATTATTTTTTTCCTTAATTTTACAAAAAGCAACTTTGGGATTGCTGAAACACAGACAAACCAAATAATCTTAATAATAAATATATATATAAAGCAACGGAACCATCATAGTATTTTTGAACTCCTACGAAAGGAAGGGTGGTAATTTGATCATTTACCGATCTGGGTCTGATAGATCCTATTTTTTTTCTTTGATGGAAGGGTAAAGGTCAATTTTATTATAGAGCCGTATGCAATGCATAAAAGATGCCCGTACGGTTGTGGTTGTTCAATTCTGTCTTTTTTTATTTTTATTCTTTATCTTTCTTTTCTATTCATCATGCAAAATAGAGGAACCCCTCTTTTGTTATACCATCAGGGTAATGATTCATCAACCTGCTAGTTCTTTTTATGAGGCACAAACGGGAGAATTTATCCTGGAAGCGGAAGAGCTGCTAAAACTGCGTGAAACCCTCACAAGGGTTTATGTACAAAGAACGGACAAACCCTTATGGGTTGTCTCGGAAGACATGGAAAGAGATGTTTTTATGTCAGCAACAGAAGCCCAAGCTTATGGAATTGTTGATGTTGTAGCGGTGGTTGAGTGAAAAGCCCGGATTTTTTTCGCGCAAATTCTCGATTTCCTATTTTATATTTTTGCTGAATTTACTAGAAAATTAAATAGAAGTAATTAAAAATCATCAGGTTAGGATCGATCTAAACCAGCCCATTATTTATATGATATGATTCAACATGCCAACTATTAAACAACTTATTAGAAATACAAGACAGCCAATCAGAAATGTCACAAAATCCCCCGCGCTTCGGGGATGCCCTCAGCGTCGAGGAACATGTACTAGGGTGTATGTGCGACTCGTTCAGATCATGAGCTGGGATAAAAGAAAGAAAACCTTTTTTAGTATCAATGATCAGTACCGGGGAATAGGATAGAATAGAAAAAGAAGTCCGTTCAATTCAGTATAAAAACAGTATAAAAAAAAGAATCTATCCATTCTATTGTGTATGAAATTTATGGTTTCCATTGGTGCAAATCCAATCACCTCAATTTAAGATGAGAAGCAATTCTCCATTGGTAGCAAATGGTTATCCATTAAGCGGAGAAAATCCTACTTAAAAATAAAAACATAAAACTTAGGCCCCTCTTGCAAGAACGGACTAACAGGGTTAGCTACCCAGCCAACTTTCATAATTAAATACCGTTACTGTGTAAGTAGATCTAATCGTGAAAGACCTATTACTGGATAATTCATGGGTAGAGCCAAAGAATGTGAACTATACAAGTTACCAATAACATTGATTAAATGAAGTAAAGGCTCCGGTGTATAGAGAAAACCTCACCGTTTAAGAAGTAACCATATAAACGAAGGAAGCCACTATTTCTTTATCCATTTATATTTTTTATTTATTATATTTTGATACCTAGTAAAATGAAATTTCTTATTTCGAAGTGAAATGTCTAGAAAAAAGAAAAATAGCGGTCGGGAAGGTTATAGTAGCCAAAGTCATTGGAATTTTTAGTTTATACATTGGAAAAAAGCTTTGTTATTAATAGACTAGGAAAGGGAAAAAGAATAACTGAAAGAAAGGAAATCTATTAGTTATTCGTCAAAGTTTCATTTATTCAATGACCAGAATTAGACGGGGAAATATAGCTCGGAGACGTAGAACAAAAATTCGTTTATTTGCATCAAGCTTTCGAGGGGCTCATTCAAGACTTACTCGAACAATTACTCAACAGAAAATAAGAGCTTTGGTTTCGTCGCATCGGGATAGGGATAAGCAAAAGATAAATTTTCGCCGTTTGTGGATCACTCGAATAAACGCAGTAATTCGTGAAATAGGGGTATCCTATAGTTATAGTAGATTAATACACGACCTATATAAGAAACAGGTGCTTCTTAATCGTAAAATACTTGCACAAATAGCTATATCAAATAAAAATTGTCTTTATATGATTTCCAATGAGATCATAAAAGAAGTAGATTGGAAAGAATCCACCGGAATAATTTAAACGGAGTTCCCCGGAGAATGAACTCCGGGAGGGTAAAGTCAAAATAAATATGAGAAAAAAATAGTAAAACTGAATGAACACACTCAAAAAAAATCTTTATTCTTGCCCGATTCTTTTTTTTTCTTACGACACGATAATTCAATCCATATTTTTCATATTTTTCGAACAAAACATCAATCTGCGTTTGAGTTCGGATTTTACTTTTTTTTAGTCAAGTGAAGAAAGAGTAAGCCTATTTATTTCTGGCTCGAAGACCCGCAGTTCTGGTGGTCGACTCGGTTCTTTCAAACTGTTTCTCATTATTAAGAAAGGGTAACAAAGATAAAATACGAGCTTGTTTTATAGCAATAGTAATTAATCGTTGTTGTTTCAAGGTCAATCTATTCACCCGTCTAGATAATATTTTTCCTTGTTCGCTAATAAATCGACTAATTAAACTCATGTTTCTATAATCAATTCGATCCCCCGATTGAATCGGGGGCAAACGCCTACGAAAAGATCGCTTGGATTTAAGAAAAGGCCGCTTGGATTTATCCATGGTTTGTTTAGTTTATTCCTTATCCCGAAAATCCTATTTCGGTCGGATCTAAAATGAATTAGAAGAAATAGGATTTGGTTTGTTTATATTTAATTATGTTATATATATAATATTTAACTATGTTCTATATAGAAATGTCATTTTTACCCTTCCTTGGAAGGGTTACATACAAGTGCTCGATTCGATCTATTTCTTTATCTCCCCATGAATCATATGTTTGTAACAAAATGGACAGAATTTTCTCAATTCCAATCGATTAGGCGTGTTGTGACGATTCTTTTCAGTAATATATCTGGAAATACCCGTTGATACCTTATTAACACCGTTTCGAACACAACCGGTACATTCCAAAATAACCGTTATTCGGACATCTTTTCCCTTGGCCATGAACCCCCTTTGGATTTTTGATTTACTCAACTCTTCTATTTTCGATCCGAAACGAAGAAGAAGGAAGGAAGGATAAATAGAAGTTATTAACTTGAAATCCAATTATGAAAACTTTCGCTGCAATCAATATACTAAAAAAATTTCTAAACTTTATTTCAAATTCAAATCACAGTATTTCATTTACATTTAAGTACCTTGTATAAGAGTCTTGTCCTAGATCTAGGCCCCACCCTGTTTATTCTACCTCCATCCCTAGTTAATTTTTGAATTGAATAATTTATTTAATTCAAACTTGAACCCAAGTCTCGAAGCTGTTGAATACACCTTTTCTTTTTTTTCTCTTTCCTCCCTCTTATTCTAAAAGGAAAAAGGGAAAAAAGAGAAAAAGGGGGCAAAGGATTAGTCACAAATATTTAATTGTATCTCGAATCTCCGTTATTTGGTACCGTATCAATAACTAGAATCAAAAAAAGGGGAATGTCAATGCATCTGGGAAAAAACGATTAATCTCTATCAATAGACCTGCTAAAGACCCGAACCATAGAGTACTTAATACCGGTGCCACGGAAAGATATGTTTTTAGATCTCGCATTGAAAAATCTCCTTCCTTCTTTTATTGTAATCTAAAATGGTAATACATAAATGATCAGATGCATATGCAGTTAAGAACCCTGTACACGGAATCCCTAATTCAAATTGAAATGTACAACTATCCAGTAAATAAAATTTTTTCTTAAAACATAAAAAAACGTTCCTCTCTTCCCGAGCATTCCCGAAAACTACTCATTTATTTTTATATTTTTACGACAGGTTCCGTTCCGTATTTCATACGTATATAAGACTTTTCTTTTACTATTATTATATGTTAAATGGGACCAAAAAGACGAAATGCCCATATAAATTGTATATATCAATGGAGGAACTAACGATGTGGAAAACAAAACAGGAATTCTATACAATGACACTGTAGACCAATTGGAGGGATGTAGCGCAGCTTGGTAGCGCGTTTGTTTTGGGTACAAAATGTCACAGGTTCAAATCCTGTCATCCCTACCTATTACTTCT